ATTTCATCTTTGTGAGATCGTCAATTTTGTACCAAAGGTGTATTTCGAGTATACCGAATCAGTATAGCTATCCTTCCTCTAGCACAGCAACGCAGTCTCGATGGGGTACCGAAATACTACATAATTCTTATAATTCTTTTCTTCTTTTTTTGTTCCTTGTCTATGCATAACTGTATGTTATTCAATAGATCAATAGAAAATTCCTCAAATTCCTTATAAGGTGTTTCCATTATTGGCTTCGTAATAGAAAGTAAAGATCTTGGAAAAGTATGAATCAATGGGTTCTAATAATTCATGAAAGATATTATCATATTCACACATTTCAATTATATGTGAAATCTATAAACCCTTTTTTTGGTTAAAAGTTTTTTTGTTCGAATCTTTCATTTCATTTCAAGTAATTGGTTGGTCGTACAATAAATATACTATAATAAATACAAAATACAAGAATAGATAATATTTAATGAAAGAAAGAGAACATAGTTGGAACAATCAATATTCGTGATGCAACAAGGGTTGCATTAGATGCAAAACAAAGGTTCTTTCTTGACCGAACTACAAGTATGTAACTCCATGATATGGAAAGACAGAATATGGAACCTAAAAGGATAATGGAAGTTGTTCGTCTTTGAATCTAGTTGGACCCCCCAAAAAGAATAAAAATGAAAGTAAAGGTTTTATTTATTTTTTTTTGATAGATCGTTTCGATATATCGTAGGGCACTTTTTTTCTTCTCATTCGAGATATTATGGCCAATTAACCAACCTATTAATGTACTGAATCCAATGAGTAAAAAAAAAAATAAGTAAAAGGTAATATCAGGTCGTTCGCCCCAAAAAGGATTAGATCCTTTTTATTGAAAAAGAAAAGAAATGATCAAAATTGAAGTTCTTTTCAAATCCAATTTTTTTATTTTATTCCAAAATTACTTAAATATAATTTCATTTTTGAATGAAGTTACACGACACAGTTCTTATTACTATTACTTTACTCAACTCACGAATTGCACAATGAATCTGTCGATTCGGAATCACAGGACCGATCGATGTCACAGCTGATGAATCAAGAACTTTCAATTGAACTAAACTAATCCTGTCAATTGGTTTTTTCTTACCGTTACTGTTGTATCTGAGAAAATTGAAACTTAGGTAAGTGTTTTATCAACATATGTAACAAAAGAACATATCTAATTTAGCTCTTTCATGCCTACTATAACTAGTTATTTCGGTTTTCTACTGGCTGCTTTAACTATAACCCCAGCTCTATTGATTGGTTTGAATAAGATACGACTTATTTGAAATGAATTGAATGAACAATTCATAAAAATGAATATCTCTCTGAGATTCCAGGTGTTCCATGGTTCCTTTCCACATCAATTGCCAATTCTTGATTATTGAGATTCACGGATAATTCAGATTAATATTTAGGGATAGATCTTACCCATCTTTTTATCCCCTCAAAAAACCGAAATATGATTGAAGTTTTTCTATTTGGAATCGTCTTAGGTCTAATTCCTATTACTTTGGCAGGATTATTCGTAACTGCATATTTACAATACAGACGTGGTGATCAGTTGGACCTTTGATTGAGTAACATTTATTTTTTTTGATTGACCTCCTCCCTGCGGGAGGTCAAATTCAAGTTTCAATTAAACTTTTTTTGTTAAGTTTTTTTATTGTGATTCGACATAACATAAACGAAATCACGCTCTGCAGGATTTGAACCTACGACATCGGGTTTTGGAGACCCGCGTTCTACCGAACTGAACTAAGAGCGCTTTCTTATTACAGGAGATACGACTGTAGTGTAAAGAAAAGGGTTTTTTACCCCCAAACATATCTTGCATACGTATAGCATGCAAAAATTAAAGATTATGTCCAATTTAAATCGATCTTAATTAATCCCTCGTTACTGCCCATAAGAGAAGTAATAGGTAGGGATGACAGGATTTGAACCCGTGACATTTTGTACCCAAAACAAACGCGCTACCAAGCTGCGCTACATCCCTTTTAAAAGTTCTTGTACAGTGTCATTGTACAAAATCCCTGTCTTGTTTTCCACATTGTTATTTTCCCCTCTATCTATATAGAATTTTCTTGTCATTTCTTCTTTTTGGTTTCATATAATAAAAGAATTTTATACATCTGAAACCTAACGTATAAAAAAAAAATTAAAATTTATCTTATCGGCGTATCGTATAAAAAAAGAATAAAAATTTATCGGAAATGCTCAGGAAGAAGGGGTCATCTTTTTCTTTTTTAGGGACAGGAAAATTTCATTTATTGGTTCATTGTACATATCTATTTTAGTTAGGAATTCCGCGTAAAGTAAAAAAGTAAAGTAAAAAAGAATACAAATGATCTTGAACTACAACATCTGACCATACATATATGTATTACAATAAAGAAGGAGGATTTTCAATGCGAGATATAAAAACATATCTCTCCGTGGCACCTGTGCTAACTACTCTATGGTTTGGGTCTTTAGCAGGTCTATTGATAGAAATTAATCGTTTATTCCCAGATGCCTTGTCATTCCCTTTTTTTTCATTCTAGTTATTAATATGCGAAGAAATGAAGAAAATTAGGGATACAATTCTACGTTACGTGACTCAAATTTTGCCCCTTCCTTTTTTTTTTTCAGTTCTTTAGGATAGGAAGGAAAGAAAAAGAAAAAGTGTATTGAACCTCGACAAAAATCTGGTGAATCTAAGATCGAATTTGGGGGAACAGAAATGGAAATGTGTATCCAGATCTAGGGCAGGATCCACGAAATCATAGTATAGAAAGAAGATACTTAAATGAAATATTGGGATTTAAGATAGGAATAATTGATAGTTAGAAAGAAATTGTATTACTTAATTATTACTTTATTATTAATTATTACTATTATTATTACTATTACTCTATTAATATTAATTGTAATTATATAATTACAACACATACAACACAACGAAATCTTTAGCTTTAGAAATGAAAATTGAATTTCAAGTTAGTAACTTCTATTGATTTTCTTATTGATTTTTTTGTTCTTTTATTCTTCTTCAGTTCGGGTCGAAAATAGAAGAAGTTAAGTCGATCCAAATCAAAAGGGGGTTCATGGCCAAGGGTAAAGATGTCAGAGTCAGAGTTATTTTGGAATGTACCAGTTGTGTCCGAAATGGTGTCAATAAAGAATCGCCGGGTATTTCTAGATATATTACTCAAAAGAATCGACACAATACATCCAGTCGATTAGAATTGAGAAAATTTTGTCACTATTGTCACAAGCATACGATTCATGGGGAAATAAAGAAATAGATGGAACGGAACGTGTGCGCGATCTTTCCAAGGAACAGGAAGAGGAAGAACTTTACATATTTAATTTAAGTTAACATATTTAAACATATTTAACTTAACATAAAACATATTTAACTTAACATATATAAACATATATCTTAACATATATAAACATATATAATATAACATATATATATAATATAACATATATATATAATATAACATATATAATATACATAATATATACAATACAAACCAAACCCGATTTTATATATATATATACATGCATATGATGTGTATTATATATGATATGTATAATATAAACGATGTGAATCAAAGCCTATTTTGGTCAGATCTGAAATGAATAAAGAAATAGAATTTTAGAGATAAGGAATAAACCATGGATAAATCCAAGCAACCTTTTCGTAAATACAAGCGATCCTTTCGTAGGCGTTTGTCCCCAATTGGATCTGGGGATCGAATCGATTATAGAAACATGAGTTTAATTAGTCGATTTATTAGTGAACAAGGAAAAATATTATCTAGACGGGTGAATAAATTGACCTTGAAACAACAACGATTAATTACTATTGCTATAAAACAAGCTCGTATTTTATCTTTGTTACCTTTTCTTAATAATGAGAAACAATTTGAGAGAGCCGAGTCGATCCCCAGAACTTCTGGTCCTAGAACCAGAAATAAATAAACATACTCCTCAATTGACTCAAAACTCCAATCGGAACTCAAGCTCAGATTGATGTTTTGTTCAAAAGGCCTAGAATCCCGATTTATTTCTTGTGTTATAAGAAATAAAAAATGGGGGAAGAAGAAATTTTTTTTTATTGAAACATGTTCGTTCATTCCTATTACTTATCTTACTTAATTTTCTTTATTCTATCTTCCCGGAGTTCATTCTCCGGGGAATTCTGTTTCAATTTCAATCATTTCTGTATTATATTTTAGAATATCATATCCTTTATTTGATAATCTTATTGGAAATCATGTAAAGACAATTCTTATTTGATATAGATATTTGCGCAAGTATTTTACGATTAAGAAGCAATTGCTTCTTGTACAGATTTGGTATTAATCTACTATAATTATAGAATACCTTATTCTCACGAATTACTGCATTTATTCGAGTGATCCACAAACTACGAAAATCCCTCTTTTGCCTGCCTCTATCTCGATGAGAGGAAACCAAAGCTCTCATTTTCTGTTGAGTAGTCGTTCGAGTAAGTCTTGAATGAGCCCCAATAAAGGTTGATGCAAATAAACGAATTTTTGTTCGACGTTTCCGAGCTGTATATCCTCGTCTAACTCTGGTCATTGAATCAAATTAAACCTTAATGAATAACTAATTGATTTCTCTTCTTTCAGTCATCCTTTACCCCCCGTCAATTAATAACAAATAGATTATTCCGATATATAAAATATAAATTCCAATGGCTTTTGCTACTATGACTTTCCCCAACCACAATTTTTTATTCCTTCCAGGTATTTCACCTGGAAATAAGAAATTCTAACGATACCAAATAAAAAAATAGGGGGTTCCATCGTTTCTATGGTTACTTTTTTTTTTTTAAACGGTGAGGTCCTCTTTATACACCGGAGCCTCTTCTTTTATTTTATCAAATGTTATTGTTAACTTGTATAGTTCACACTCTTTGGCTCTACCCATCAATTATACAGTAATAGTTCTTTTCACAATAAGAGTTATTCATACAGTGACGGCATTTAATTATGAAAGTTAGCTAGGTAGCTGACCCTCTTAGTCCGTTCTTTCAAGAATAGGAGTATCCCCTTTTTGCTTCTTATAATACCATTTCCTCCGCTTAATAGATAATCATTTGCCCCCAATGGAGAATTCCTTTTCATCTCAAATCTAGGTGATTGGATTTGCACCAATGTAAACCATAAATTCCAAACTATAGGTATATGATAGATCTTCTCTATCTATCCTATTCATTGGTACTGGTCATTGATACTGGAAAATTGTCTCATTTGTTCGAACTCATGATCTGAACGAGTCGCACATACACCCTAGTGCATGTTCCTCGACGCTGAGGACATCCTCTAAGAGCGGGAGATTTCGTGACATTTCTTATTGGCTGTCTTGTGTTTCTAATAAGTTGTTTAATAGTTGGCATGTCGGATGTATATATAGAATTCCAGAATTGAATGGGGTGGTTTAGATCGATCTTAACCTGATGATTGATGATCATGAATTTTTTTTCTATTCAATATCAAATCGCAGAAAATTCGAATTATGGTTTGAAATGGATTTACATGAAATTCCTAGTATTTTCATTTTCGACCGCTACAAGATCAACAATGCCATGAACTTGGGCTTCTGTTGCTGACATAAAAATATCTCTTTCCATGTCTTCGGATACAACCCATAAAGGATTACCCGTTCTTTGTACATAAACCTTTGTGAGGGTTTCGCGAAGTTTCAGTAGTTCTTCCGCTTCCAGGATAAATTCGCCTGCTTGTGCTTCATAAAAAGAACTAGCAGGTTGGTGAATCATAACCCTGATGATATTGATATAACATCATGAACGGTTCTTCTATCTTGCATGATTGGGCTAAAGTAAGGTAAGGGATAAAAAAATATAAGAAAAAATAGAATTGTACAACCGTACGGGCATCTTTTGTGCATACGGCTCTACAATGGAATTTTCTTTTTCTTCTCTTCTATTCTATTGAAGAAAGAAATAGAATCCATCCGATCCAGATCGTTGAATGATCCATTTACCACCCTTCCTTTCGTAGGAGTAAAAAAAATACTATGATGGTTCTGTTGCTTTATATATTTATTTTGTCTGTGATTTAGCAATACCAAAGTTCCTTTCTGATACGATCAAATAAGGAAAAAAATGATCTTTTTTTTTTTCATTTTTGTACTTTTTCTTTTATAACATAAATATCAGAAAAAGAATTCTGGTGTGGAAAAGAATGGTTTGTGACGCTGAAATGTACCCCCGACACATAAGATCAAATCCGAAATGACCTCTGTTTCATACTACTATCTCGACATAAAATCTCATGTTATGAAAAAAACAATAATGGTTTGCTCATATCGAACTCGAAGTGCCATGCTATTATTACTTATTATTCATATTCAATATGGGAAGGCATAGTATTCCTTTTTTTTTTCAAATAAAAAAACTCATTGGCGCCAAGCGTGAGGGAATGCTAGACGTTTGGTAATTTCTCCTCCGACCAGAATGAAAGATCCCATTGAAGCGGCTAATCCCATGCATATTGTATGCACATCGGGTGGCACAAATTGCATAGTATCATAAATGGCTATTCCTGGTATTACCCATCCGCCGGGAGAGTTTATAAATAAATAAAGATCCCTAGTATAATCTTCTATACTGAGATATACCATGAGACCAACAAGTTGATTCGAGATCTCGCTATCAACTTGTTGGCCTAAAAAAAGTAATCTTTCTCGATAAAGTCGGTTGATTAGAACAAAATTGGTTCCCTTAGGAACCGTACGTGCACCTTTGGATGCATACGGTTCAAAAAAAAAAAATTGCGAAAAAAAAGAATCAATGTGTCGATTCCAGTTCTATTTCTTTTTTTTCTGTAACAGGTTTTTGTTTTTCTAATGAAGGGGGTTTTCTTCTTCTATTTTTCAAAAAACATAAGATGAGTTTTTGTTCCCTTACCTATAAAAAAAAAGAATTTACTGAACTTATTGAACTAACCTCTCATTGATGTATTGTTTCATCGAGATTCAAATCACGATGTCATTTTATTGTTCCTGAATGGGCCCTTTCCATTTTTTTAGGTTCATGTTTGTTCTACTCCGGGAAAAGATCTACCCGAATTCTATTTGTACATATAGGGCAAATGATCTCAGTACCACTTTTTTTTGTTACGACTTCTTTTTCAATTTGTTTCATGTCTTCTCCAAACTATTCGATGTATTCATCATACTACTCCATTGGTTGGCAGTTTGAGATCGCTCCTATAGTAAGTATAAGAGTCGTTTATGATACAAGTGGTAATCGTACATATATTATCAATTTGTTACCAATTTGGTATTTTCTGAACGGAGCCTGGAGACTTTATTTTATCAGTCCAAGTCAACCATAAATTCTTCTAATTGATAATATTGATCCCCAATATAAATTGATCGAATTGTACTTCACGCTCCAAATGATTGATGGTTCACTCAATCTCAATACAATATTTCTTGGGCGAAACAGAGGATATCTCGATCGGGGGAGAGAACGGGTAAATCCCATATGACCCAATATGTCTAACAAGTCGCGCTATACGTCAACCCAAACTGAATCTTCCTCTCCAGGATTCCGAAAAGGTACTTTTGGAATACCAATGGGCATTAAATTAAAGAAAAAAAATTAAGTACTATACTTCACTTTAATATGGAAACGTAACAATGGGTTTATTGTCTTCATCTTTCTGTTTATTCTATTTTCTAGATAGATTGATTGGAAGGTTTATAGAGTAAGATAGAATGAATAAAGAAAAATTTTAACGAACGGAGCAATCGATCGTTCGAATGATAAACAAGTATCTATGCATTCGTTCCCACAAAATGGGACCAATTCTCCCATTGCGTATTGGTACTTATCGGGTATAGAATAGATCTGCTTCTCTTTGTTCTTATGAACAGAATTGTTCCGTTATTTTCAATGGAACGGAATAAATATTAACTCTTTCTCATACAGAATCCACTGAAAAGGTTAGGTACTTAGGTACATAGTATAGTCCTTTCCAATGCGATAAAATAAGGTGACATAGTGTCTATTTATCTTTGATAAAGAGGTATTTCCATGGGTTTGCCTTGGTATCGTGTTCATACTGTCGTATTGAATGATCCCGGTCGATTGCTTTCTGTCCATATAATGCATACAGCTCTAGTTTCTGGTTGGGCCGGTTCGATGGCTCTATACGAATTAGCGGTTTTTGATCCCTCTGACCCTGTTCTTGATCCAATGTGGAGACAAGGTATGTTCGTTATACCCTTCATGACTCGTTTAGGAATAACCAATTCGTGGGGTGGTTGGAGTATTTCAGGAGGAACTATAACGAATCCGGGTATTTGGAGTTATGAAGGTGTCGCAGGGGCACATATTGTATTTTCTGGCTTGTGCTTCTTGGCAGCTATCTGGCATTGGGTGTATTGGGATCTAGAAATATTCTGTGATGAGCGTACGGGAAAACCTTCTTTGGATTTGCCCAAGATCTTTGGAATTCATTTATTTCTCTCAGGGGTGGCTTGCTTTGGATTTGGCGCATTTCATGTAACAGGTTTGTATGGTCCTGGAATATGGGTGTCCGATCCTTATGGATTAACTGGAAAAGTACAATCTGTAAGTCCAGCGTGGGGCGCGGAAGGTTTTGATCCTTTTGTTCCGGGAGGAATAGCCTCTCATCATATTGCGGCGGGTACATTGGGCATATTAGCGGGTCTATTCCATCTTAGTGTCCGTCCGCCTCAACGTCTATACAAAGGATTACGTATGGGAAATATTGAAACTGTACTTTCTAGTAGTATCGCTGCTGTTTTTTTTGCAGCTTTCGTTGTTGCTGGAACTATGTGGTATGGTTCAGCAACTACCCCAATCGAATTATTTGGTCCCACTCGTTATCAGTGGGATCAGGGATACTTTCAGCAAGAAATATATCGAAGAGTTAGCGCCGGACTAGCCGAAAATCTGAGTTTATCGGAAGCTTGGTCTAAAATTCCCGAAAAATTAGCTTTTTATGATTACATTGGTAATAATCCGGCAAAAGGGGGATTATTCAGAGCAGGCTCAATGGACAACGGGGATGGAATAGCTGTTGGATGGTTAGGACACCCCGTCTTTAGAGATAAAGAAGGGCGCGAGCTTTTTGTACGTCGTATGCCTACTTTTTTTGAAACATTTCCGGTAGTTTTAGTAGATGGAGACGGAATTGTGAGAGCCGATATTCCTTTTAGAAGGGCAGAATCAAAGTATAGTGTTGAACAAGTAGGTGTAACTGTCGAGTTCTATGGTGGCGAACTCAATGGAGTTAGTTATGGTGATCCTGCTACTGTAAAAAAATACGCTAGACGTGCCCAATTAGGTGAAATTTTTGAATTAGATCGGGCTACTTTGAAATCCGATGGTGTTTTTCGTAGCAGTCCAAGGGGTTGGTTCACTTTTGGGCATGCTACGTTTGCTTTGCTCTTCTTTTTTGGACACATCTGGCATGGTGCTAGAACCTTGTTCAGAGATGTTTTTGCTGGTATTGATCCAGATTTGGATGCTCAAGTGGAATTTGGAGCATTTCAAAAACTTGGGGATCCAACTACAAGGAGACAAGTAGTCTGATTTTTTTTTTTTTTTTTTTTTTTGATTTGACATAAGGTACCGGAGAAATCTTGATTTGAATCACCATTTATTCTTTGACTCTTTACTTTTCTTTATATGGTAAATGATCCCAAATGAATAGGTGTGGAAGCTATAATTGTAAACCACGATCGAATCTATGGAAGCATTGGTTTATACATTCCTTTTAGTCTCGACTTTAGGGATAATTTTTTTCGCTATCTTTTTTCGAGAACCGCCTAAGGTTCCGACTAAAACGAAAAAAATGAAATAATTTTTCATTATCTCAATTGAAGTAATGAGCCTCCCAATATGGGAGACTCATTACTTCAACTAGTCCCCGTGTTCTTCGAATGGATCTCTTAGTTGTTGAGAGGGTTGCCCAAAAGCGGTATATAAGGCGTACCCAGTAAAGCTTACAAGTAAACCAGATATGGAGATGGCGACTAGGGTTGCTGTTTCCATTTTTAGATAATTTCAAGATCACAATGGATCTACGATAAGATCGTTTATTTACAACTACAACGGAATGGTATACAAAGTCAACAGATCTCAACCAATGAATAGTATTTTATGGCTACACAAACCGTTGAGGGTAGTTCTAGATCTGGGCCAAGACGAACTACTGTAGGGAATTTATTGAAACCATTGAATTCGGAATATGGTAAAGTAGCACCGGGCTGGGGGACTACACCACTTATGGGGGTCACAATGGCTCTATTTGCGATATTCCTATCTATTATTTTGGAAATTTATAATTCTTCCGTTTTACTGGATGGAATTTCAATGAGTTAGGTTCATAAGAACTAGAAAGTCCTAGTTTTTCAATCAAAAAAATTACTTTACTTAAGAAAGACTCGGATTTCTAGACCATTCTGGTAGTTCGACCGTGAGATTTATTTGTTTCGGTATTTCCGGAATATGAGTGTGTGACTTGTTATAATTGATCCTATTGATAATACAGAAAATGGGCCTGTCATCTCTATCAAGATGATTCTACCTCGTCGGATATTTATTCTAGTATCTGGAGCACGGAATATATAGAATAGATCAAGAAAAGAAATATTTGAACTATGATTCATACCTACTATTTACTATTCAGACTTCGCAACCGGACTCAAAAAAAATTCAAATAGGTATTTCCTAAATAAAACGATTTTTCTTCTTTCAGTTTGAACAAAGGACAAATGTTTCTCTAGATTTTGTTGAGTCATTACATCCATTCATTGAATAAGTGATCATCAAACGGTTCTTACTCAGAGAACCTTTGAGTTTAGCTTGAGGCTTTGCTTGATTAAATCATCGTGGTTCTAGTATGAATCTGAGGTTTCAATTGATTCATAGGGTCTCAACAAGGGAATTCCTATCAATAGCAAAACTATTATTAATCTGCATTACGCACAAAAAAACAACAAATCAAATAACAAATAAAAAAATAGGGAAGAGAAGATTCAAGAGGCCTGTACCGATCAACATAAAGAAAGACGGATGAGCCAACTTGATATTTTTGGCATTATCATCACAAAGAAGAGATTCCGGATTTTTGTTACTTCGTATCTTTGGGGCAAATCGAATCAAGTGGCTAAGAAGTTTTGAACTTTCTATTACATATCCGTTGAAATCAGTATTTGTGTGTTTCCGCTTGAGCCGTACGAGATGAAATTCTCATATACGGTTCTCAGAGGGGGAATTCCTTTGGATTACCTATCTCAATAAGGTATATGATTGGTTTGAGGAACGTCTCGAGATTCAGGCGATTGCGGATGATATAACTAGTAAATATGTTCCTCCTCATGTCAACATATTTTATTGTTTAGGGGGGATCACACTTACTTGTTTTTTAGTACAAGTAGCTACAGGTTTTGCTATGACTTTTTACTATCGTCCAACCGTTACAGAAGCTTTTTCCTCTGTTCAATACATAATGACTGAGGCCAATTTTGGTTGGTTAATTCGATCAGTTCATCGATGGTCAGCAAGTATGATGGTTCTAATGATGATCCTGCACGTATTTCGTGTATATCTCACAGGTGGGTTTAAAAAACCCCGCGAATTAACTTGGGTTACAGGTGTGGTTTTAGCTGTATTGACTGCATCTTTTGGTGTAACTGGTTATTCCTTACCTCGGGACCAAATTGGTTATTGGGCAGTAAAAATCGTGACAGGTGTACCTGAAGCTATTCCTGTAATAGGATCGCCTTTGGTAGAGTTATTACGTGGAAGTGCTAGTGTGGGCCAATCCACTTTGACTCGTTTTTATAGTTTACACACTTTTGTATTGCCTCTTCTTACTGCCGTATTTATGTTAATGCACTTTCCAATGATACGTAAGCAAGGTATTTCGGGTCCTTTATAGAGAAGACAGATCATAGATATTTGTAATTGATCATATATCATATCGGGAAGGAACAATATTATTTCATTGCTACAAATATGAATTATTGAAAAAATAAGACATGTTATTTGGATACTTCTCTTCAACTACGAAGTATTGTATTTCTTAATTGATACGAATAGTTGAAGTGGATTTTCCGAAGAGAGGATGGATTATGGGAGTGTGTGACTTGAACTATTAATTGGGCCATGCAGATATATGATTTTATCCGCCACGTTGGAATTCATAACCAAATGTGTCTCCGCATCCAACCACCACGTAAGTCCCCCTATGTAGCAGAGGATAGGCAGGTTCGTTTGAGGAGAATCTTTTCCATGATCATACCCGAATCATGTCATGCATGAACAGGCTCCGTAAGATCCCGTAGAATAGAATAAGTGATGTGGCATGATCCAATGTTCTATCTATTCCACTTACTTAATTTTATTTATAGTGTAGAAATGCATTCATTTCCTCTGCATCGATCCCGATCTATGATACTATCGG